TTCCCTATCCACGATTCTGCTATTTACTTTACTGGAATCATTTTATGGGAATACGATAGGATGAAAAACGATGAAAATCCTCCGGATAGGAAGTTTTTAATGTTTATGTAGAACTACAAAGTAAGAAACATTCTAATTGGATTAGATTAATATCGCTAGATCGTTTATCAATCATTCATTGAATGATAAATAACTACAAGTGAGGGAGATACGCGATTTAAATAACGGAAAATCCAATATTTTAAAATAGTATCGAGAATAACTGGAAAGGTGGAAACAAGACCAGATATAATTTGATCATTATGAATAAACCCAAAATCTTTGTAGACAGAACCAATCATTAGTTCCCAACCGTGGGGCGAATGAAATCCGATACATAAATCAGTTAATAAAAGAATCAAAAAAGCTTTGACTGTATCACTTAAATTAGATAGGAATTCCTGAGCCCAAGAGTTAAGAATAACAAGTTCTTCATTCCCTAAAATAGAATAACCGCTTAGAATAATAAAACAGATTATATTTGTTGAGAAGTGCAAAAGCGTATGGATACGACCCTCATTGTGTATCTTGATTAATTGGATCGTTTCTTTGTGGATTCGTATAGGAAGCTTTTGTAGATGTGTCTCCGAATAGTCTTTGATCATTTCGTCCAAAAAGAGGATTTCCTCCAATTCTATGAACTTTTCTAGAATACTTTTTTCTTGAATATCATTCAAAAAAATTTCGGATTGACCAGCATTCGACCAATTCGTAACCCAAGATTCCATACTTTTAGTAAATAAGAGAGAAATCCACCAAGGTAAAAATACTATAGATGTAAGATACAAAAGAGGAGTGAAGGCTTTCTTTTTTGCCATTTATTACCTGTGAATTTTTAATTAACCCACTTCACTTCATGACTCCATGGGATCGAATATTTCTTTCAAACATGAGTTCTAGACAAGGTATCAAATCTATAAATCTAGTTTATTTTTATTTGTTTGAATCTAGAAAGAATACAGAAATAGACTCGACTTCGAATTCAAATGAAGAAATAATCCAAAATATTGTTTCCAAATATCTCAATTCAGCAAATTCCAAACAAGTGTTTCTTTTTGATGAATGACCGAAAAAAGTACTTTCTTTAACTTTAAGGAATGAATATTGTTGAGATTTTGAGACGAAAGAACTCCTTTTCTATCAAAATATCCAATATTTCGAAAAAATTCCAACGAAAGGATAAAATTAAAGGGTCGATTGACAAAACAAAAAAGGAAATAATTGACAAGATATGATTTATCTGCATCTAAAGTATCACTTTCAACAAATATTGAACTTAAAAAAAAAGAGCAATTCCTTTCTTTTGAAATCGTTTGATATATGAAATGGATTGAATCTAGTAGTTCAATTTCTTACTTGTTTCAATTGAGTTGCATGAATTTGGATACGCATAAAAAACCACAAAAAGTTGTTTTGTTTTATGGTTGTTCTATATACATCGACTTTGGCTGGACTGAACGTTCTGGTGAAACTTCAGTTAAGTTATGTTATAGAAAAAAGAGGATTCTTGCATTTTTTTCCCTCCTGCCGAGAAAGCATTCATTTTTCAGACCCAGCTCTTTTTCTCAAAAGACTTCAATTGGTACGCGCAAGAAATAGGCCAATTCCGCGGCTTTTTGTTCAATTTCTCGCGGAGTCAAATTCTCATCAGTACGGGTCAACGGAATAGCCCCACGGCCTCGGATGTCCATATAAAGGACACGACGAGCATAAATACCCTCTTTAACTTCTATTCTAACGGATTGAATATCTTTTATAAGGAATCGGAGGAATATACGACGATTTTTTCCAGGAAATCCCCAACGAAAAATACACACCTTTCCTTCCCTTCTATCGAATCGATCATAACCACTACCTACATTCCAGGAAATGGTGCACCACAAATAGGAACTAATAAAGAGACCCGCGATCCCGTAGAAAGACATCACGATCCCTTGCGGAAAAAAAATGATTTGCTGAGGTGGAACAAAAGATATCAAATTTTTACCAAGATAACTAGAAGTTCCAACCAATAAGAATCCTAATGAACCTAAAAAAACGATAAGGGCCCAGCAAAAATTACTTAGTTTTCTAGACCCCGTTATAAGTTCTATCCATATCTGTTCTGATCGCCAACTCATACTTGATCCGATTGCATTTTATTGGAATTGAGAGAATACCCCAAATGATTTTGACTTTACTTTATTTTGTTTCCGAAGGAACTTTCATCAACTAGCACTAGTTTGATATGAACTAGCACTAGTTTGATGAGAACCTTTAGGAGTAATTCATCAAATTGGTTAGATCTAAAATAATAACATACCCTTCGTAGGATCCCAATATCCATTATTGATATACATATAGATCCATCAACTTTACATTTTAGGCATCGGGTGATCCTGATCTATTTGAAACTAGCTAGAATTCATTTACCCATAGATCATTTTCTGCCGGCATAAGAGCTTTTTCTTTTATGTTCGGCGGAAATCACATGTTATACCATATTTCATTTCCCGCAATAAATATCTGTGTTATGTTACAAGTCTAAGTTTCAAAAAAAAACGGATAAGGTTAGGCCCCTCAGATCTAAACAATCTTGTTTTTTTGAACATGAAGAAATAAAGAAGCCATTGCAATTGCCGGAAATACTAGGCCTACTAAAGGCACAAAAATAGAGGGAAAATTGAAAGTTGTCATAATATAATAATGGGTACCTCGATTTACTATTTGTATTTGCACCTGTTTTTTTATTAAATATCAATATTTATATTGATTATAATTAAGAATTGTAATTATTCTAAAGTCGTAGTTATTATTAATTAATTCAATTTGAAAATTCTTATTCGATATATAAGTATCTCCATATCTAATCTAAGTGATAAAATAAGTCCAAGGAATGTAGAATTAAATAAATGGACTTATTCATCTATCTACATGAAAGATATGTATGATAATCAACTTGATTATTTTTCTTCATTTCTTTGTGTTTTATTCTTGTCTTCTAATTTTTTAAAGTAATAAAGAAAAGGTTTCTTACAAATTATGGAAAGATTTGTTAGAATGCGACACAACCGGAATTTTTCCGGTTAGTGAAATGGGGTTTTTGGGAGATGGAGAAAGATACAAAACTGTATATCTATCTTTTTTATATTTTTCTATTTGATTATAATTATATACGTATATACGTAAGACGAAATTCGTTTTATTTGCCTAAATTCACAAAAGGAAGAACTCGCGCTTTTATCTTGTTGATAATGATAGAGACTTGTTAATCTTAATTAGTAATCTAGGTAAAAAAGAGTTATCCGCTTGTTTGCTACAAATAAAAGAATTGAACTTAGTGCACTCTACTTGATTGAATTGGAATTCAAAGGAAAGAAGGCGTGGAACTTAAATAACTCAATCAGAACGCTTTTTAAAAGATTACGTGGTACGATTAGGTCGAATAAGCCCTTCTGGAATAAATATTCAGCCGCTTGTGAACCTTCGGGTACTGTTTTATTCAATGTTTGTTCAATTACTCTTTTACCCGCAAATGCAATGTAGGAGTTTGGTTCGGCAATAATGATATCTCCCAACATACCAAAACTAGCGGTTACCCCACCAGTAGTAGGCGATGTAAGGATTGATACATATAATAACTTTTTATTTGATTGATAATCATATAAGGCAGACGATATTTTAGCCATTTGCATCAAGCTTAAACTTCCCTCTTGCATGCGCGCCCCTCCCGAAGCACACACTATAATAAGAGGTAGAAATTGATTGGTAGCGTACTCAATCAAACGGGTGATTTTCTCCCCCACTGCGGATCCCATACTACCCCCCATAAACTGAAAATCCATAACTCCAATTGCTATGGGAATACCGTTTAGTTGACCGACGCCTGTTTGAACAGCCTCAGTTAATCCTGTCTTTTTTTGATAAGAATCAATACGATCTTTATAAGGCTCCTCCTCCGAATGAAATCCAATGGGATCCAGAGAGACCATGTCTTCATCCATAGGATCCCAAGTGCCGGGGTCGATCAAAACTTCGATTCTTTCTGAACTACCCATTTTCAAATGATATCCACATTGTTCACAAATATTCATTTTTGATTTCAAAAATTTCTTATAATTTAATCCATAACAATTTTCGCATTGAACCCACAAATGCTTGTATTTGTGAGTTGCATCGAGATCATTAGAGCTTTCTGTTAGAGTGAAATCACCACTCTTCGCGGGGGTTTGTATACTGGACCCCTCGCTTTCACTACTAGTTCTACCTTTATCAAAAACGCACTCGGAAATGTAACTGTCACTACTATCACTTACAATGGACGTATCAACGCAGATTTGAGACTGAAGATAACTGTCAATGCAACTAGTAATGTGATTATTCCAACTAGATTGAGTATCATACATGTAATGATTGTATAAGGAATCTTCACTCGTAGATCCACTATTCAGATAACTAAAATTGCGATAACTAGAAAAAGAACTTTCTAGTTCACTCAGAAAAGAATGATCGTTCTCAATCTCAAAAATCTGATTTTCAATATCAAAATAGATAGAAAAACTGTCTCCATTACTATCCCTAACTAAAAAAGTATCATCCGAGATGAAATTCCGAATGTCTTTGACGGCAAATAAACGACTGACATTACTGTAACTAGAATTGGCATGACCCCCCCAACTATGAATGTTTTTAGCCCTACCTTTTCTATTCGGATATTCACTTTCACTAGTATTTTCAATAGGACCAAGATTGTCCATTGATTTCTTTATACCATACCTGCGCTTTAACTCCTTCTTAAACACCATCGAATTAAACCACCATCTTTCCATAGAGTTTTCTTGCCCCCTATTTGCATAAAAATACAATAGATGAATAGTCATTCGATCCACAATTCTTTATTTGGATTTGAATATCTTATTTCCTATCAGACTAAGCATAGAAATTCAATCACTACTACACTACTAATAGGAAGTGTGAAAAAG